ATTACTTATTTTTCGAGACCCCGTTATAAGTTCTATCCATATATGTTCTGATCGCCAAGTCATACTTTACCCGATTGCATTTTATTGGAATTGAGATAATACCCCAGAGAAATTTGACTTTACTTTTTTGTTTCCGAAGTAACTCTCATCAACTAGCACTAGTTTGAGGTGAACTAGCACTAGTTTGATGTCAACCTTTAGGAGTAATTCATCAAATTGGTTAAATCTAAAATAATAACATACTCTTTATTTAATACGATCCCACTATACATATCGATATACATAGAGATTCACCGACTACATTTCAGCCATCCAGCGATCCTGATCTATTTGAAAATTGCTAGAATTGATATATCCATATATCATGTTTCTGCAGGCATAAGAGTTTTTTCCTTTATGTTCGGTGGAAATCACATGTTATACTATATTCCAATAAATAGATATCCGTGTTATGATACAAGTCCACGTTTTCAAAAAAATGGATGAGATTGGGGCCCAGCGGATCTAAACAATCTTGTTTTTTTGAACATGAAGAAATAAGGAAGCCATTGCAATTGCCGGAAAGACTAGGCCTACTAACGGCACAAAAATAGATGGAAGGTTCAAATTGGTCATAGAAGGGGTACCTCGATTTACTATTTGTATCTGTTATTATGTTATTATATAAATAAAGATATCTTGTAATAATTATAATTAAATTAAGAATTTGAATTCTAATTAGATAATATTTATTATTAATAGAATTTGAAGAATTTGAAATTCTTAGTATAGATCTAAGTATCTATATATCTAAATCTAACTGAGTACGTATAATAAGAAAAAGAGTTTTTTACAGATTATCGAAAGATTCGTTCGAATCCGACCCAACATGAATTTTTAGCTAAAATGGTTTTTCGGGAGATAGAGAAAGATACAAACCTCTATTTTCTATATTTCAATTTCAAATTATATACCTAAGACAAGAAGAAATTCGTTTTATTTTCCTAATTTCACGAAAGCAAGAACTCACGCTTGGTGATAAAGGCTTCTTGATTCGTAATCAGGAATATAGGTCAAAAAAAGAGTTATCCTCAACTTTCGTTTTGATTCTTTCTACAATTAGATCTTCTATCACCAAAGAAAACGCCATTATTATCTTATTTACTTTGATTCCAATAAACTAACTACTTTTTTGCTACAAACACAAATAAAATAATGGAACTTAGTGCTCTACTTGATTTTGCTTGACTTTTGATTCAAAAGGCGTGGAGCTTAAATAACTCACTCAGAACGCTTTTTAAAAGATTACGTGGTACAATTAGGTCGAATAAACCCTTCTGGAATAAGTATTCAGCTGCTTGTGAACCTTCAGGTACTGTTTTATTCAATGTTTGTTCAATTACTCTTTTACCTGCAAATGCAATGTAGGCATTGGGTTCGGCAATAATGATATCCCCCAACATACCAAAACTAGCTGTCACTCCACCAGTTGTCGGAGATGTAAGGATTGATACATAAAATAATTTTTTATTTAATTGATAATCATATAAAGCAGACGATATTTTAGCCATTTGCATCAAGCTCAAACTTCCTTCCTGCATGCGCGCCCCCCCAGAAGCACACACTATAATAAGAGGTAAAATTTGATTGGCAGCGTGTTCAATCAAACGGGTGATTTTCTCTCCGACTACGGATCCCATACTACCCCCCATAAACTGAAAATCCATAACCCCAATTGCTACGGGAATGCCGTTTAGTTGGCCTATGCCTGTTTGAACAGCCTCGGTTAATCCTGTCTTTCTTTGATAAGAATCAATACGATCTTTATAAGGCTCCTCCTCCGAATGAAATTCAATGGGATCCAGAGAGACCATGTCTTCATCCATAGGATTCCAAGTACCCGGATCGATCAAAAGTTCAATTCTATCCGAACTACTCATTTTCAAATGATATCCACATTGTTCACAAATATTCATTTTTGATTTCAAAAATTTCTTATAATTTAATCCATAACAATTTTCGCATTGAACCCACAAATGCCTGTATTTTTGAGTTACCTCGAGATCATTAGAACTTTCGCTTTCATTAGAACTTTCGCTTTCATTAGAACTTTCGCTTTCATTAGAACTTTCTCTTTCATTAGAACTTTCTCTTATAGTTAAATCACTGCCCTTTGTGCGAGTTCGTCTACTGGAATCCTCGTTTTCACTACTATTTCGACTTTCACCCCCACAAAAGGCCCTATAAATGTAACTGTCACCGGAATTCTCACTACCACTTATAATGGAAGTATCTATACAGATTTGGGACTGAAGATAATTATCAATGCAACTATTAATGTGATTATTCCAACTATATTGAGTATCATACATGTAAGAATTATAGTAGGGATCTTCGCCCCTAAATCCATTATTCAGATAACTCGAGTTTCGATAACTATAAAAAGAACTTTCTAGTTCACTCAGAAAGGAATGATCGTTGTCAATCTCAAAAATCTGATTTTCAATATCAAAATAGATGG